GAGAAAAAAGAACCTAGATGAAGTATACGCTTTAGGTCAACATATACGTATGTCTGCTCACAAAGCTCGTAGGGTAATTGATCAGATTCGTGGGCGTTCTTATGAGGAAACCCTTATGATACTAGAACTCATGCCTTATCGAGCATGTTATCCCATTTTTAAATTGGTTTATTCGGCAGCAGCGAATGCTAGTCACAATATGGGTTTCAACGAAGCAAATTTAGTCATTAGTAAAGCCCAAGTTAACGAGGGGACTGCTGCGAAAAGATTAAAACCTCGAGCTCGAGGGCGGAGTTATATGATAAAAAGACCCACTTGTCATATAACTATTGTTTTGAAAGATATCTCCTTCTATGAAGAATATGAAGAATTTTTCATGTGCTCAAAAAAACCTGGATTGATAAATATAAATAAGAACACAAATTTGACATGTCATGATACATATAGTAGTGGGGGCTTATGGGACAAAAAATAAATCCGCTCGGTTTCCGACTTGGTACAACACAAAGTCATCATTCTCTTTGGTTTGCACAGCCAAAAAATTATTCTGAAGGTCTACAAGAAGATCAAAAAATAAGAGACTGTATTAAGAATTATGTACAAAAAAATATGAGAATATCCTCCGGTGTTGAGGGAATTGCACGGATAGAGATTCAAAAAAGAATCGATCTAATTCAGGTCATAATCTATATAGGATTTCCAAAATTATTAATAGAAAATCGACCGCGAAGAATCGAAGAATTACAACTGAATGTACAAAAAGAACTTAATTGTGTGAATCGAAAACTAAACATTACTATTACAAGAATTTCAAATCCGTATGGACACCCTAATATTCTTGCAGAATTTATAGCGGCACAATTAAAGAATAGAGTTTCGTTTCGCAAAGCAATGAAAAAAGCTATTGAATTAACGGAACAAGCAGATACAAAAGGAATTCAAGTACAAATTGCAGGGCGTATCGACGGAAAAGAAATTGCACGCGTCGAATGGATCAGAGAAGGTAGGGTTCCTCTACAAACCATTGGAGCTAAAATTGATTATTGTTCCTATACAGTTCGAACTATATACGGGGTATTAGGAATCAAGATTTGGATATTTGTAGACGCAGAATAATAAGACTTTATGTGTCTTTACATTCTACCCAGCCATGGAAATAGACCAAAAAAGACCAAACTCTTTCCTTTTTTTGATGTTCAATCAAAACAAAAATGAGCAATTCTAAATTCTATAGGGTTGAATAAAAACTCGATTAATCGTTTTATATAATTGCTATGCTTAGTGTGTGACTCGTTGGGTTTTTTAGTTTTAGTACTAGGATTCAAAAAAAAGGACCGAGCCATAGTATGAACGTATGAACTAATAACTTATAACACTAATAACCAACTCATTGCTTCGCATTATCTGGATGCAAAGAAGCAGTCAAGATATAATATTGGTTATATCTTTGTAGCAACTGAAATCCTTTTTTGCATAAATTTTGCATAAAAAAACCAATCTGATTTTGAGTTCTGAAGTTATAAGTTGTGAAGCGAAATAGAAAAGTATGCGGATAAGGGATAAATGGAAGGATGAGAGAAAGAGAGAAAGAAAATATCACTGATATAGAATTCCAATATGTAAGGTCTATGAGTCATCTCATAAAAAAAAAGCAATGTAATAAGCATTAATAAGGATTCATCCATAATTAGATGAATCCGCTCATAAAAAAAAAATCAAGAGCCTCGAGCCAATAAAGACTGAGAAAATTGACTTAAGAAAAAATTTCATTAAGGACTCCGTTGGATAAATTAAGACCTAACCATTAATCAAGAAGCAATGGGAACGATGGAACCCGTGAATGCAGAAGATTCTATTGAAAATGAATCTTAATAATTCATTGGGCGGGATGGCGGAACGGACCAGGAACCTATTCTTTTATTCGGAGAGGTCGTGGACTAATCCTAGAACTGAAATAGATATTGAAAGAGTAAATATTCGCCCGCGAAAGTTTTACTTTATTGGATTGATAAATTTTGGTCGATCGTAAAGGCAAAACAAAAGAAAGATTCGTTATAACGTTATAATTTTTTATAACGTTATAAAAAAAAAAACGACATTGACATTATCTATAAATAGAATACATGTTTAATTATATATCTATAATATAGATCTAACTAAACACGATATCTAAATTTCGAATAGATTAATTAGATGAAATTTCAAAGAATCCTATGATTCAGTATATTCTTTATTAAATATATGTATATCGGTATAAAATCTTTTTTAGTCGTTTCATTCGCGAGGAGCTGGATGAGAAGAAACTCTCACGTCCAGTTCTGTAGTAGAGATGGAGTTGAGAAAGACCCATCAACTATAACCCCAAAAGAACAAGATTCCGTAAACAACATAGAGGAAGAATGAAAGGAATTTCTTATCGAGGTAATCATATTTATTTCGGTAGATATGCTCTTCAAGCACTTGAACCCGCTTGGATCACATCTAGACAAATCGAAGCAGGGCGACGCGCAATGACACGAAATGTACGTCGTGGGGGAAAAATATGGGTACGTGTATTTCCAGATAAACCAGTTACAGTAAGACCTACGGAAACTCGTATGGGTTCGGGGAAAGGATCCCCCGAATATTGGGTAGCTGTCGTTAAACCAGGTAGAATACTTTATGAAATGGGTGGAGTAGCCGAAAATATAGCTCGAAAGGCTATTTCAATAGCGGCGTCCAAAATGCCTATAAGAACTCAATTCATTATTTCTGGATAGGAATGTTGAACCAAAGGAAAGAAGTCTTGGGTATAAAAAAAAACAATTGCAGGTTTTATTTTTTTTTTTACTTCGTCCTTTGCTTTACTTTACATAAAAAAAAAACAGATTAAAAAAATGATATGATTCAACCTCAAACCCATTTGAATGTAGCAGATAACAGCGGGGCCCGAGAATTAATGTGTATTCGAATCCTAGGAGCTAGTAATCGCCGATATGCTCATATCGGTGACGTTATTGTTGCTGTGATCAAGGAAGCAGTACCAAATACGCCTCTACAAAAATCCGAAGTGATCAGAGCTGTAATTGTACGTACTTGTAAAGAACTCAAGCGTGAGAATGGTATGATAATACGATATGATGACAATGCTGCAGTTGTCATTGATCAAGAAGGAAATCCAAAAGGAACTCGAGTTTTTGGCGCGATCGCACGGGAATTGAGACAGTTAAATTTTACTAAAATAGTTTCATTAGCACCTGAGGTATTATAATACGAGATCGCGGTAGAGTGATAGTCTTTAATTAAAATAGATAAATTAGTAGATTATGTCTCACGCATATACTTTTAATAATTTTCATAAATAAAACAAAAATGTTTATTATATAAAAATTAGGAAGTAACAAAAATTTTCGTTTATCATGGGTAAGGACACTATTGCTGACATAATAACTTCTATACGAAATGCTGACATGGATAGAAAAGGAACGGTTCGAATAGTGTCTACTAACATCACCGAAAACATTGTTAAAATACTTTTACGAGAGGGTTTTCTCGAAAACGTAAGGAAACTTGTGGAAAACAACAAATCTTTTTTGGTTTTAACCCTACGACATAGAAGGAATAGGAAAAGACCATATAGAACCAGTTTAAATTTAAAACGAATCAGTCGACCTGGTCTCCGAATCTATTCAAACTATCAACGAATTCCGAGAATTTTAGACGGGATGGGGATTGTAATTCTCTCTACTTCTCGGGGTATAATGACAGACCGTGCGGCTCGACTAGAAAGAATTGGCGGAGAAATTTTGTGTTATATATGGTAATCTTTCTGGTACCCGAATTATATCCGGAACTTCCTAATTTGTGAAAAAACGAAAAAAGACAAGTTGTCTAATATCATTCCTCCTACATTAGTTGATACTTCAAGGGGGTTTTGCCTGGAATGTAAAGAAGAAAAATGAATGGATTCATGAAGGTTTAATTACTGAAGTACTTCCCAGTGGTATGCTCCGGGTTCGTTTATATACTGAAATCAGATTCAAGGTTATGTTTCAGGAAGGGCTCGACACCGTTTTATACGTGTACTACCTGGAGATAGCGCCAAAAGAGTCAAAATTGAAGTAAGTCGTTATGGTTCAAATGGAGAGCGTATAATTTATAGACTCCACAACAAGGATTTGAATGATTAGGAGGTTTTTCAACATTCCTTTCATGAGGATACAAGTCACTGTTCAAAAATTTCAAGAAACTTATTTTCTTCCAATAAGTAGATTCGCAATTCAGTTAAGGAATAATAACTATGAAAATAAGGGCCTCCGTTCGTAAAATTTGTGAAAAATGTCGACTGATCCGTAGGAGAGGACGCATTATAGTAATTTGTTCCAACCCGAGACATAAACAAAGACAAGGATAATCTTTCGAAAAGGTACTCTCTAAAAGAACCGATGAACAAATCAAAATAAAAGATCTGTTTTGACATGAAATGGATATATCCATATATCTGACTTATATTTATGAAATGATAAAATATGGCAAAATCTATACAAAAAAGTGTTTCACGTAGGACTGGGCGGATTGGTTCACGTAAAAGTGCACGTCGAATACCAAAAGGCGTTATTCATGTTCAAGCAAGTTTCAACAACACCATTGTGACTATTACAGATGTACGGGGGCGGGTGATTTCTTGGTCCTCCGCTGGGACTTGTGGATTCAGGGGTACAAGAAGAGGGACACCCTTTGCTGCTCAAACCGCAGCAGGAAATGCTATTCGAGCAGTAGCGGATCAAGGTATGCAACGAGCAGAAGTCATGATAAAAGGTCCGGGTCTCGGAAGAGATGCAGCATTACGAGCTATTCGTAGAAGTGGTATACTCTTAAGTTTCGTACGGGATGTAACCCCTATGCCACATAATGGCTGCAGACCCCCTAAAAAAAGACGGGTGTAGAAATAAACATTGAAGAGATTTCAAGAGAAATAAATGACTCAAAGATCTGATCAAATAATATTACTATGGTTCGAG